AAGGGTTCAAATCATTTTATCGATATGAGTGTTCTATATCGGATAAAATGCAACTATTCATTTTGAAACCATCTCCATACTAATTAATATAGTGGTAGAAAGAGCACCAATGTTGCGCCCGAACTTCAAACAATTTAGCTTTAACCATGTTTTGCTTAGGGTCCCATATTATTGGTTGATAGAGAATCAAAGTTTATTTACCAATGAATCGCGAAATGCTATGGTTCGTACATATGATTTCTGAATTTATTCAGAAGTAATTCGCGAGATCGTGCACCTTTCTTTCCTAATTATAATTATAAAGAATAAAGTGCAGCTGGTTAGATCCAGCTTATTCTTGAAATAAACAACTCGCACACACTCCCTTTCCAAAAAAAATCAATACACCAAGGACTACACTTAGATTTATTGGATTTGTTGCTAAAATATCGGTATTAAATCCGAAACTCCCGGCGGATGGCCAGCGACCCAAGGAAACGAAAGAATCGGTTACATTTTTCATAGGATCTCCTCTTATAGATAGGACTGACTAAATCGAACAGAGTTCTTTTTGTATTACTTCGCCCTTTTTTTTATTTGATTGATTTTTTTATTAATTTTCTTAATATTTTAAAATTTAATAATTTTTATTTCAATAAGAAAATTGAAATACTTGTTAGAATTGGGTCTCAGGTCGCATATCAATTGCGAAATACCTCATTTGTTGCAACGCTTCCTAAAAAAAGGGGGTTCCATTGGACTGAGAACGGGAAGGAAGAAAGCGAGTGGATCCGCTAATTCCTGATCCTCAAATTAGTCCTTCCCACGGGGTATTATCTCTAAGTTAAAACTATTGTAGGAGTGAAATCGTTATTGTAGGAGTGAAATCGTTATTGTAGGAGTGAAATCGTTATTGTAGGAGTGAAATCTTGATATAATTCGAAAAATCAAGCGGCAAATCCAAGGTAATAAAATAAGAAAGACAAAACAAAAAAACTTTACAAATTTATAGGATTAAACAAAGGGATTTGCAAATAAAAGTGCTAATGCCACGACCAGTCCATAAATTGTTAAAGCTTCCATAAAAGCCAGACTAAGCAATAAAGTACCTCGTATTTTACCCTCTGCCTCTGGTTGTCTTGCGATACCTTCTACAGCTTGGCCCGCAGCAGTACCTTGACCAACTCCAGGTCCAATAGAAGCCAGCCCTACAGCCAATCCAGCAGCAATAACGGAAGCAGCAGAAATCAGTGGATTCATGGTAAGCTCCTCGCATAAAAATAAATAAATGGTTAATGATACAAGCAACCAATGAATTATGACTTATTATTCCATTACTAAGATCCACCCAATCCAGTCGAAATAACTATGAACTACAAATTAAAGTAATGAGATTATTGAATCGTATAAGCAGAACTGCTTCGATCTCGCGTTTTCCTATCCACGGAGTCTTTATCAATCCATAATCAATGCAGAAGGACCTAGTTCTTCCGTTTCATTTATTTGTTCCGAACCATTCATTCTTTCAATTCTGCACTCTTTCTCTTCTATATGCTATGCTTGATTTCATCTGTTTATTCATTCGGCCCAGACGAAACGGAAGAACTTCTATTGTAATTCCTATCTAAATTCACGGTGGGGTAGAAAAGTCAATAAGATATATGGATAGTTCATATATAACTAGTAAATATCTAATATCACATATACATGGCTTTCTTCCATAACGTAAACAAAAAATTCACATCTAATATTCAACCCGATTCTAGAATCATTCTTTGAAACATACAGAAGAGTTGGCTTATAATTAAATAACATATACCCAGTTTGACCCCATCCCTAACCCATTTTTTATGAATCTCGTTTGTAAATTATTGGTTTCCTTTTCTTTATCATTATCCCGATCCCGCATTAATACAAGCATGAATACAAACTGACGAATTCATTAGTCTGACTGACTCCTTCCATATCAATACAATATCCATATTAGAGATCCAATTAATTGCATGCAATTAATTCAAATTTTGATCAATCATTGAATTGACTGAAATCAAATGAAATGGGATGGGAATAGTTTCATAGAACACTTTTTTTATCGCACATCGGAACCGGATAACAATTCTTATCTTATCCAAATTATGATTAGGTATGAATCGTAATCAATATTGTGATTGACTGAACAAATAGAAATAGAATATTGGGGGAGTATGACATAAGTGGCCCCAACGGAAATCTTAGGAAAAAGATCCTTTAGATCTCGTTCATTCCTTTTTGTTGACAATTGAATTCCAAAATATCGTAATCTTTTTTACTAGTACTCTAAATCATATATACCCTTGTATCTATTCTGTTCCAAAATAGCTTATTTGAACCGCCTATACAGCGTTGGGATAAATAAAAAAGCATATTTTGAAAGATAGTCAATGATGACCCTCCATGGATTCCCCTATATAAGCCGCGGCTAAAGTTGCGAAAATAAGAGCTTGAATACCACTTGTAAATAATCCAAGGAACATGACAGGTATAGGAACTACTGAAGGTACTAAAGAAACAAGAACAACAACTACTAATTCATCAGCCAATATATTACCAAAAAGTCGAAAACTAAGCGATAAGGGTTTTGTGAAATCTTCTAGGATGTTAATTGGTAAAAGTATTGGAGTTGGTTGAATATATTTACCGAAATAACCCAATCCTTTTTTTGTAAGACCTGCATAGAAATAGGCTACTGACGTAGGTAAAGCTAAAGCAACAGTAGTATTTATATCATTCGTGGGTGCGGCTAACTCCCCATGAGGTAACTGTATTATTTTCCAAGGTAAAAGAGCACCCGACCAGTTGGAAACAAAAATAAATAAGAACATAGTTCCAATAAAAGGAACCCATGGACCGTATTCTTCTCCAATTTGAGTTTTGCTCAAGTCTCGAATGAATTCAAGGACATATTCGAAGAAATTCTGACCGTCGGTTGGAATGGTTTGTGGATTCCGAACAGCTATAGTAGCAGAACCTAATAAGATAGCAATTACGAACCAAGAAGTAATAAGTACTTGGGCATGGACTTGGAAACCTCCTATTTGCCAATAGAAATGTTGGCCTACTTCTACACCGGATATATCGTATAACCTTTTTAATGTGTTGATGGAACATGGTAGAACATTCATATTGCTTGCCCTCTGACAGAAATAGAACTTAAAAAGGAATTATTTTGATTCAATTATCTCTTTATCGATTCGCCTACTTTAACTGTATATTTCGGATACCAAGTAATTACATAATATCCCCGGGAATTTTTATCTTTTATATTCAGGATGGATATAGTATAGTAACCGATTCCATAAATCGATGGAATTGACGAAGTAATTGACTTATCTTATTATTAATCAACGATTTCTTATATAGCTATAACGACCCTCACAAATTGCAGATACTAATTTGTTAAGAATTAATCGAATTGAAGCTATAGCGTCATCATTGGCTGGAATCGAAATATCTGCAAGATCTGGGTCACAATTTGTATCGATTAAACAAATTGTTGGAATTCCCAAAGTAACACATTCTCGAAGAGCCGTATATTCTTCTTGCTGATCAACGATGATTACAATATCAGGCAACCCCGTCATATAGTTGATGCCACCCAGATATGTTTGCAAGTGAGATAATTGTCTCTTCAACATTGCTGCATCTCGTTTCGTAAGACGGTTAAGTCTTCCCGTCTTTTGTTCCGCTCTCAAGTCCCTGAACTTATGAAGTCTTGTTTCTGTAGTGGACCAATTTGTTGACATACCACCGAGCCATTTTTTATTAACATAATGACATCGAGCCCTTATTGCAGCCGATGCTACTGAATCAGCTGCTTTATTTTTTGTACCAACGATTAAGAATTGTTTTCCCCTACTTGCTGCATCAAAAACTAAATCACAAGCTTCTGATAAAAAACGAGCAGTTCTAGTAAGATTTGTAATATGAATACCTTTACGCTTTGCAGAGATGTAAGGTGCCATTCTAGGATTCCACTTCCTAGTACCATGACCAAAATGAACTCCTGCTTCCATCATTTCTTCCAGATTTATGTTCCAATACCTTCTTGTCATTTCTCCCCACACTTCCTCTTTTTTTTTACGAGGTACCCTGAAAAAATTGTTCCGATGGAACCTTTCTACCGGAGATTGAGCGGTAATACACGGTCCAAGCCATTAATTCCTTTCTATTCATTTTTTTTTTAACAAAAGAAGGGACCGGCTAGTTAAATTATAAATTAAAAGGATGATCGCTCTTAGGAATCAGTAAATCCTGTAAATGATTGTTCTGATGTATCGTGGAAATTTTTGGAGATGCAAGAATCCAATAATTTTTTGTGGCGGAACAAAATATCTCTGATGCCCCCCTCGAATAGATTCTTCTTTTCGATTTCCAAAGAAATGTTGCTGTGTTGGCTTAAACGGTGCACTAATCCTTTGAATCCGGTACCAACGGGTATCACACCCCCCAGAACAACATTTTCTTTCAGGCCTTTCAACCAATCGATACGACCTCGTAGAGCGGCTTTTGCTAAAACTCGAGCAGTTTCTTGAAAACTCGCTTCAGATATGAAACTTTGAGTATTCAGAGACGCTCGCGTTATGCCCAATAAGACGGCTCGGTAACAGATCGTTTCTTCCAAAGCGCGCCCCGTTCGTTCCGCTCGCAACAATCCAATGAATTCACCTGGTGAAAAAACATTAGACATTCCATCTTCTGAAACCAACACTCTTGATGTTATTTGACGTACAATAATTTCTATATGCCTATTATGTATCTGCACTCCCTGGGATCTATAAACTTTTTGAATTTTATTAACCAAAGATATACGACTTTGCGCTATGGTTAGCTCAGCGCTAATCAAGAATCCCCAAGGAATCCCAAGAATTCTTGTTATACGTTCGTTCCAACCTTCAACCCGTTTTTCTAAGTTCATTGATATTGAATCAATCGAACGAACTTCTAACACTTGTTCTACTTTTGGAAGACCTTGTGTTATATCACCAGATCTCGATTTTTCATATATAAATGTAACTAAGGTATCTCCTTCGTAAAGGATTTCCCCATAATGGCCATGAACGGTTGCTCCTGGAGTAGCCAAAAAGGGCTTTGCAGATCTTATTACTAAAGAGTCAACATGAACAATTAGAACCTGACCCGATTTTAGATGTGGTCCATACTTAGATATACATACATTTTCACAAAAAAACTGTCCAAGGCTAATTATCGTCGATGTTTCTTCACAATAATCGTGATGGAAAAAATACCAATTCCGATTGAATGGATGAAAAATCATGTTACTGGATGGATTGGGATTATAAATCCTCCCATTTTCATCCATTAAATAATATTTAAGTATTTGGAAAGTCTGTTTTAAATTGTCAAGCAGCGAATGTTTATTTACCAAGATCTGATTATGAGTTATTAAATAGTAAAATGAAAAAAAATTCGTAATTTTAGGGACAATTCCTAAAGGACCCAACGAATTCCTAATTGGAAGTAGTGGATCCCTTTTATTTGATTTTTTTGTCACATTGTTGTTATATTTCAAATCGTTGAGTGGACCTATTCGAGAACAATTAGATGATGACAAAGTTATCAAAGATTCGCATTCCTTATTTCTATTCACCAACGTACGAATAGTTCCTTGATGCCAGGTAAGTGATTGTTTAATCCTTACCTTGGAATAAAAAGGATTGAGATTGGTACGATCTGATCCATTAGCGGGAATTAATCCTGCCGGATCATTCCTTTTTCTGGTATACAAAATGAGGGACTTCACTAAGTCCATTCTTATGAAATCTCGAATCAGATCATTTACCCTTACCTCAACAAAGGATGCATGAACCTCCTCTATGGAAGAACCCTTTTTGTCTTGGTCCCAATTCAATACTAAACAAGTTCGAACTAATTGAATATTTGTATGAGAAATTCCGCGAATTGGTTTACCATTTCCAGAAAGGATATAATTGACAACTCGAAGTTGCACATGATCCCTTTCCTGCAAGGGATCCTGGGGGAAAAGCGTTGCTAAATTTAGCCCGTCCGCCGTTTCATATGTGACTACGGGTCGAACCAAAACAAAATACTTTTTTTTGGTGGGTGTGATCCGTTGGACATAGATCCAATTTTTTGATTCCTTAGAATTTTTTTTTCCCGTTCCTAGTGGTATCAAGATGCCGCTGTGCCAGGATATCTTATCTGTCTCTCCAGGAAAATAGATATCCCCAGAAAATATTTTGAGTTCAATCTTTTTTTTTTTTTTCTCCACTCGGACCAATCCGCCTACTCGGCTTCTTATATTGAAAGTAATTCGTGTATCTACTCCAATGATACTATTGTTCCGTACCATTATAGAAGAAGATCCGGGTAAGATATGCACTTCCTCGGGAATGAAAAAAAATCGATCTATTTTCGTTTGGTATTTTGGCCTAAATTCTTTTGTTCTTCGATACTCAATCAAATCCTCTTTTTTGACGATTGAATCCACCTCTATAGTCCCATATTGAGTAATTCCTGAACTCTTTCTTCTGTATCGGGGATCATCGAAATAAGCAAGAATACTATTTATACGGAAAAGACCATTTATGGGTATTTCAATCGAGATACCCGAACGGGGTATTAGTTCTTTTTCTTGATTAGATTGTAATGGAATGATGAATCTATTTCTTCGCCTCTTTGCCAATAAATCAGAATTATCGTCGAGAATGGGGGGATATATGAAATTACAATGAACATTACATATGATTCGATCAGGTCCTGAATAATCAAGAACCCACTCCCCCTTTTTACCAGAAGGATCCGACCTAAACGATTTGTGTCTCACTTGATCATTAGTCACTGAAGGGTTAGAAATATATTTTCGTTCGGCAGAAAGAGAATGAATATTTATTTGATCTTGATCCTTGTGGAGCGAAAAAGGGACTATACTGGATCTGTACGGAACTCCAGATACTATCCACAAATGACTTGTTTTTGGTAAGAGATGAACATTACCATATGTATATTCGGGTGCATGGTACACAGCGATACTCCAGTGCATTTCTCCCTCTGAGTCAGAATAAATATGTTTTCGAACTCTCTCTTTAAAATTCAAGGTGGATGCTTCGGCGCGAATCTCAGCAATCACTTGTTCTGATTCTACATATTGATCATTTTTAACTAAAATCAAACTTTTTGGTGGAATATTCACATTATGTAGAAGATCTTGACCCTCAATAGTTACATATAGGTCTATATAACATAGAAAAGCAGGATACCCATGACGTGTACGTGTGGGATGAACCAAATCTTCATTGAATTTTATTTTTCCATTATCAGGAGCTCGTACATGTTTTGCAGTACCACCTGTAAATACTCCACCGGTATGAAAAGTTCTTAATGTTAGTTGAGTCCCGGGTTCCCCAATAGATTGACCCGCAATAATACCTACTGCTTCTCCCAATTCGACCAAGTCGCCATGAGTGGGACTACGGCCATAACATAATCGACAGATCCAAGATG